TTTTGTTGCCGTCGGAAAAATAAGAAGTCCCAACCCTATTAACATAGGAACTGGAAGTGGAAGAAAAGGTATTATCCACGCATATTGATATGTCTGTTCCATAAAATTTTTTTTTTTTCTTAATTAATTGTTTCCGATTCACCGGATCTTAGCTCTTTCGAAAAAGTAAATAAAAAATAAAGATATGCACTAACTTATTTAATAATTTATATTTATATTAGTATTTATTCTGAGTCTTTTCAAAATTGTTCAAATATGCAAAACAAGAAGTTACAATTGGTCAAAAAGTTATAATAGGAAAGTAGGAAAATAAAAAATATTATTAATATTCATAGAGCAAGGATAAAATTTTAGGCTAAAAAGAGTACTTGATGCTAATATGAATTAGAGGATTAACTAAGGTCGTTGGTCTAATGAAATAAAACCTCTTGATTTTAGTTAGTTTATTTAAACTCATTAACTAATTCATTATGGGATTTATTGTTTTCCATTTCAATCAAAACAATTTATTAGGAATATTTGGAAAGTTTATAAGATTATAGCTCTAAAATAAACTTTTTATCGAGCAAGGATAAAAAATGACTGAGATCCTTTTTTATCAAACTACATACCCTTTAACAGATTTTTTACTAGTCTCATTCGAGTTTTAAAGTTTAGGTGTATTTTTTTTTCAAGTTTTACTAAAAAAAGACTCAATTTATTAGGCAAAAGTTTACAAGGTATTTTATTACATGTAAATAAAATATAGAATGACTAAAATAAAGGTATTTTAGGTTCTTTATTTCTTTTGATTTCTATCCCATAGCAGATGAGATATAAACAACGAGAACTAAGAGTTCAAAACCAAAAATTTTTGGTTTTACAAATAGTGTATGGAATCAAAATTTTGTTATTTCGAGTCATTTTTTATTTTCACGGATCTTTGACGTATCTAGATTTCTATGAAGAGAATCTTTTAGAAAAAAAAAGAAATAAGATAAGAAATAATAATTCGTTTTGAACAATAGATGTCTTTCACATCCAACTATAACAATGACTAACTTCTTCTTTTTTAAATGGCAGTTCCAAAAAAACGTACTTCGATATCAAAAAAGCGTATTCGTAAAAATATTTGGAAAAGGAAAGGATATTGGGCGGCATTAAAAGCTTTGTCATTAGGGAAATCTCTTTCTACCGGGAATTCAAAAAGTTTTTTTGTACGACAAACAAATAAGTCCTAAAATATTGGAATAATTTGGAATGGATTTGACTAAAAAAATTGGATCAGTAATTAATATCTCAGTAATTTGTTAATTTAATATTAAAGTTAATATAAAATTAACAATTGGCAGTTCCTATTCTAATCAATATGAAATAGACTCTTAATCTTATAAAAAGAAGAAGTATTCTTCTTTCTAAATTCTAAAAATCAAATATATAAGATTTTTTATTTTATTTTTTTAGTATATTTTCATTCAGATTTTGGTGGTGGGGAGTCTTCTTTTCCCCATCGACCTTTAAAAGAATAAATAATGAAAAAATTTTATATTTATCAGGAAGGGCAGATAGAATATTTTTAATTCAAATTAATTAATTGTTCAAACTAATCCATTCCGTGTTAAAGATTTTTGGATAACTTTCTGACTTCTTAATTTATTATATATAATATATTTAATTTATTTTCCATATATATCCAATTTTCAGCCCAATGAATAATCAATAAAAGAACTTAATTGTTGAGATATTATTATATGTACAAGTGGCAATTTGGAGTAATCCAAAATAGACATATTTTAGATTCATTGATAAAATTTAGTTTGTGTTTCAAATTGAATTTATTAAATCAGATAAACCAGAAATAATGACAATAAAAGAAAAAAAATTTTTAGTCTATCGAAGAATTCTATCGTTGCAAGAGTCGTATTTTAGAATTGGCTAAACTACGTCAAAGCCCTAAAACCAGACACCTTAAAGAAACTACTGAACCTTTAAATTGACTTTTTTGAACTCTTTTTTTTTTTTTTTATATCTTTACTAAAAAAACTTATTTGAGTGAATTGACTTGTTCAATCTCGACGATTGAATATAAATAGGTTATTATGAGTTCGAGCAAGCCGCTATGGTGAAATCGGTAGACACGCTGCTCTTAGGAAGCAGTGCTAGAGCATCTCGGTTCGAGTCCGAGTGGCGGCATGCCATCTTCTAAAAGATATCAAATAGATCCTATAATAAAATTAAATTAAATTCCCAATTTCTATTTCTTAATTAATACGGGGGGATCCCCCGTTTTTTCATTTTTATGATATTTTCAACTTTAGAGCATATATTAACTCATATTTCCTTTTCTATTGTTTCAATTGTAATTACAATTCATTTGATAAGCTTATTGGGCAATCAAATTAGAAAACCATATTATTCCTCAGAAAAGGGGATGATAGCTACTTTTTTATGTCTAACAGGATTGTTAATAACTCGTTGGATTTATTCGGGCCATTTTCCACTAAGTGATTTATACGAATCC